ACGCTCCCAGTGTGCCTATGATGTAGCACCAGGCGGATTTTTAGCTAGTGTGTATCACCTTACGAAAATACGGTATGGTATAGATAAACCAGAAGAGGTATGCATAAAAGTCTTTGCTCCCAGGAGTAATCCTCAAACCCCGTCAGTTTTCTGGATTTGGAGAAGTGCTGATTTTCAGGAACGGGAATCTTATGATATGTTGGGAATTTCTTATGAGAATCATCCTCGCCTTAAACGTATCTTGATGCCTGAAAGTTGGATAGGCTGGCCCTTACGTAAAGACTATATTACGCCCAATTTTTATGAAATTCAAGATGCTCATTGAATGATAAGAAACCCCCTTTTTACTTATACGACACGACTCCAGATTTCATTTCAATCAATGAGCATCTTGACATTCCCTTCTAGATGAAACAGAGTAACTGGACTTGAATTCGTATTGTGGATGGGCTAAAATAAAAAATAAAAATGAAAAAGAAAGTAAAGAATATCTAGCCCGATACGGCTCAGTCTCAATGAATTTCATTCATTTGTATGAGGTATGAATATCTATCCGATACATTATTTACGTGTCAGGAACCAGATTTGAACTGGTGACACGAGGATTTTCAGTCCTCTGCTCTACCAACTGAGCTATCCCGACCATTTCCCGTGCATCATCCTAGCAAAGTACTTGTATCTATGTCAATGAAAGGAACTAAAAAAGTCTTAACAAATTGGACCTAGCCCCTGAATTTCTTAGGTCTTCAAAAAGAAGACTTTCTTTGTATAATGATATGGACTGTGAATGATTCAATAACGGAGATTCCTTGAACATATATGTTCATTTGTACAGGTATCGTACTATACAAGATTGGAAGAAGATACGAGGATTTCTATTTGGATCCAGTTGCAAAAGAACAGAGTGAATGAAATGAGAAAGATATTGAATTTTGTTTGAACTGAACCACTGATTAAAAAAAAGAGGATGAGGATAAATAAAGAGTGAGGAAGTAAAATGGGCTTTTTCTTGGGGATAGAGGGACTTGAACCCTCACGATTTTCAAATTCGACGGATTTTCCTCTTACTATAAATTTCATTGTTGTCGGTATTGACATGTAAAATGGGACTCTCTCTTTATTCTCGTCCAATTAATCTTCAAAAGATCTATCAAACTCTGGAATGAATCATTTGATCACTGAATATTTGAATTCGATTCTTTTTTCAACTTCAATTGGAATTGATTCACAATAATTCTTCAATTTTTGATAGATTTTTTGATCTCTATCATTCTAATTAATAGTAATTAATAGAGAATAGAAATAGAGGGTTTCCATAGATCCCTATCCTATACTCTTACTAATACTCATATCATAATAGTATATAGTATATAAGACTAATATGTATTATAAAATAGAAGGTTCGGGTTGTGATTAATCGTTTGCTATGTCAGTATGTATACGTATGTATTAGGTATATAAGGTTATCCTTTCTGGAAGGATTTTAGCTACTAACGTAACGTAGTCAATTTCATTCGTTAGAACAGCTTCCATTGAGTCTCTGCACCTATCCCTTTTTATTCTCATTTTCCATTTTTTTTTTCTCAAAACAAAGATTTGGCTCAGGATTGCCCATTTTTAGTTCCAGGGTTTCTCTGAATTTGGAAGTTACCACTTAGCAGGTTTCCATACCAAGGCTCAATCCAATCAAGTCCGTAGCGTCTACCAATTTCGCCATATCCCCCTTTTTGCTTTGAGACAAGGATCCAGTTGGAATTCCATCCCCCTCTTTCATCGATCTTGGCACTATTGAATTCATTAGGTAATGATTACTATATCGAAAAAGTGTATGCTGATATTTTATTTTTTGCCCACCCTCTATTCTATATTCTATCATTTCATCTCTATTGGATGAACCCTATTTGTTTCAATCCGAAATGATTCTATCATTGATGTATCCGCAATTCAATATGGATAGATATATCCCACATATATATATGCCTTTCCTACTCCTTAATTTTTACAGTGCAGTTTTTAATAGTGGAACGGTCGATTCTTTTTTTTGTCCTCTTGTGTATAATGATAGAATCAAAATTTTTCTCAGTTTTAGTCTTCCATTATTCGAATATAAATCAATAGAATATGATTACTATTTATCTATTAGGATTTAGGATATAGATAGTTTCGTTACGCGAAATTGAGATTTCTAGTCTAGTTTTCTAGTTCCACGATTAGAATGATACCATTCTAATGATCATAACTGAATTATTCAGAATATGATTTGAATTATTATCAAATGAAATGATCATAATATTATTGAAGATTGAATTTCAGATTTGATTTATTGTATTGATTTCATATTCATCTTCATATGAATCATATTCATAATTGAATTAAGATTTCAATTGTAAATTGAATATTTTTTAATTTTATATCTAATCTTTGTGTTTGAATTTGATTGAATATTTGAATTTCATCTTTTTTTTTTTCATTTCAAATTCGAATTTCATTTCTATTTTCTTTCATATCATATATATAAATATGGAATTCAATTTCTATTTCTATTTAGATATCGAATTTATCTATATCTAAATAGTTTTCTTTTCTATTTTCTAAATAGAGTCTAAAATCTATAACTAATAACTAAGAAATAGAATAAATTTCAATAATCAATAAATGAAATAAAAAAAGAAGAAGAATCACTAGGTAATAGCTAAGATCCGATAGTTTCCTGTATTCTGTATTCCTATACACTATTGCTCTTATATCCGCCCGCTTAGCTCAGAGGTTAGAGCATCGCATTTGTAATGCGATGGTCATCGGTTCGATTCCGATAGCCGGCTCTTTTTCTTTATCGATTTTTTCTTTCCATGATTTAAAATATCTACTTTCGCTTTCTCTAAATGTCGGGTCACCGATCTATTATGTCATGGTAACTTTCAGCTATAGCTATGAATAAAAAAGTTGACTAGAACAATTAGATCTCTAAAGAAGGAATTGGAAAAGGTAGCCTTCACTTGAATTTCCTATATATATACAAAAAATCCGAATATTTATAAAATTTCTTTTATTCTATTCTGTTTTGTAGGACTTTAGTAGATTGATAGATTGAGTTTTGCTTTGCGGATCCTTTAGTTCAGTCTGAATTTATATTTTTTTGTCAAATGAAAGTGAATCAAAAAGGAGCCTTTATATGTCTCGTTACCGAGGACCTCGTTTCAAAAAAATACGCCGGCTGGGGGCTTTACCGGGACTAACTAGTAAAAGACCCAGATCCAGAAGTGATCTTCAAACCCAATTGCGCTCTGGAAAAAGATCGCAATATCGTATTCGTTTAGAAGAGAAACAGAAATTGCGTTTTCATTATGGTCTGACAGAGCGACAATTACTTAAATATGTGCATATTGCTGGAAAAGCCAAAGGGTCAACAGGCCAGGTTTTACTACAACTACTTGAGATGCGTTTGGATAACATCCTTTTTCGATTAGGTATGGCTTCGACCATTCCTGGAGCCAGACAATTAGTTAACCATAGACACATTTTAGTTAATGGTCGTATAGTGGATATACCAAGTTATCGTTGCAAACCTCGAGATATTATTACTACGAAGGATAAAGAAAGATCGAAAGCTCTGATTCAAAATTATCTTGTTTCATCCCCCCACGGGGAATTGCCAAACCATTTGACTATTGACTCCTTACAATATAAAGGATTTGTAAATCAAATAATAGATAGTAAATGGATCGGCCTGAAAATAAATGAGTTGTTGGTCGTAGAATATTATTCCCGTCAGACTTGATTCTAACGAAAATAACAAGTTTCATACGATTTTGACTCCTTTCGCTGAAGTAAATAGAGTACCTTGTGCCCTGTCTCATTCACGTATCACAAATGGATCGGCAATAGGATTCTTTTTCTTTTTTCTTCTTTTCAATATCCATTTTCTATTTGTATTTTACCTATCACAGGGATGTAATTAGGGATAGAGAATCTCTATTAAATAAGGGTCTTACTGTTATAATAACGATATCAATTCTTATTTGATTTCATACATTGTAGTCGGTAACGTGGATGAATGAAAAGAAACGGAGAGAGAGGGATTCGAACCCTCGGTATACAAAAGTATACATAGCAGTTCCAATGCTACGCCTTTAACCACTCGGCCATCTCTCCGACAGAATGTTATTCTTGACCAAAACTCGAATGAATAGCGAGTCACTCATCTTAATTTAAGAAGAAACTTTTTTTTTTTCAATTTCCTATTTATCAACAACAACTTCTTTCATCAGCTACCCCATGGATCTATTCAAAATTCATGAATCGTCCGATGAATTTTTCTATTTAAATTGTATGGTGTGGCACATACACGTTATGCAAACAAAAAGGATGGTTACTTTATTTGAACTTGATTTTATCATGGAATGATTATTCCATTCTTTTTCCTTTTTGGATCATAACCAAATCAAAACTTCTCGAGTTATCCAAATCCATAGGAAACTTGGTTATTCAACTTAGATGAAATAGTAATAGTCATTGGTATACTACGAAATTGGAATGAAATCTAATCTGATTCAACTATTTCATTTCATCTTTGTCCAAAAAGGGGGACACCACATTTTTTCCAATTAGTCTGTTTTTATGTTATTTTGTACTGTACAATTCCTTTTTTTGTGGGATCGTTTTCCCCGAAGGGGGGATGAGAAGAATTATAGAATGAATTGCTAATTATGCCTAGATCTCGAATAAATGGAAATTTTATTGATAAGACCTCTTCAATTGTAGCCAATATTTTATTACGAATAATTCCGACAACTTTAGGAGAAAAAAAGGCATTTACCTATTACAGAGATGGTGCGATTTGATTTTTTTCTTGTTTTTTTTACCCCTAACTTTTACGAGAAAAAGAACGTAGTTAGGAATAGAAAAAACAAATTAGTGAAAGAAACCTACGCTTGGTGAAGGTGAAGTTTGGAGATAGAGCAATTCCTTCTGTCGTGTATCCTCGATTGATGCAGCCTTAG